AGGTATTTTGACAGATAGATCTCGACAAAATTACTAAACTAAATTCATAACACAAAAATGCATTGTGCAAGAATCCATAGTTCTATTTCTTTTTTTAGAGACGTTACCTGATTCATTCGTATGATATACGATCAAAAAGTGATTTTGATTTTTGTTTGATCATATTAAAATGTTTTCATTAATTACAAGTTTCTTTCCAATCTGATACAGAAAAATAAATCATTGTGATTCATGGGAAAAAAGAGCCATGCCAATATCTAGCTGGACTCTAGTTGGATAAAAAAACAAACTCAAAAAAAAGAAAATCAAAAATTCTATATTTAGTATAGAAAATAGAATTCATATATATTTATGAGTTGAATTATGAATAGTAATTCAATAGAATTAGAATCAAATAGAAAAAAGATAGATAGATAAGATATATCAAATGAAGATCAATCAATATCAAATAAGATATATAGAAGGCTTTTTTGAGCCCTACTTTTTGTTCTTTTTGTTTATCCGAGGTATCATAAGCATAATCATTCAATTTTTGGAATTGGGGAGAGATGGCTGAGTGGACTAAAGCGTCGGATTGCTAATTCGTTGTACGAATTTTTGTACCGAGGGTTCGAATCCCTCTCTTTCCGCACCCTTACCAAGTTCATCAATGTTACTGACCTCAATGTTTGAAATAATAATAGATAACATTCTTGCAACTTTCTCTATTCCTAATTTGTTTCTGTAATATAGAAAATTGTGGATTAAAGTGGGCAAGGAATAACAATTTTCCTATACCCACTTCTATACACGAATGGGGGAAAATACTCGGATCAAAATTCTTCTTATTTGAACTTGGTTTAAGTCTGACGAGAATAATATTCTACAACCAGCAATTCATTAATTTTCAAACCAACCCATTTACTATCTATTATTTGATTGACTAATCCTTTATATTGGAATGCATGAAGAGTCAAATGGGTTGGCAATTTTTTGCGGGGGACTGATTTAAGAGAATTTTGAATCAGAGTTCTAGATTTTTTTTCATCCTTGGCTGTAATAATATCTTCAGGTTTACAACGATAACTTGGTATATCTACTATACGACCATTAACTAAAATATGTCTGTGGTTAACTAATTGACGGGCTTGAGGAATAGTCGCAGCCATACCCAATCGAAAAAGTATGTTATCCAAACGCATTTCTAATAATTGTAATAAAACTTGACCGGTTGACCCTTTCGTTTTTCCAGCGATACCAACGTATTTTATCAACTGTCGTTCTGTAAGACCATAATGAAAACGCAATTTTTGTTTTTCTTCTAAACGAATACGATATTGAGATTTTGTACTGTAGCGCGATTGTTTGCTTTTAACTGTAAGTTTACTGGTTAGTCCAGGTAAATCCCCCAGACGGCGTATTTTTTTGAAACGAGGCCCTCTGTAACGTGACATAAACACTCCCTTTTTAAAAATGGAAAATCTCATAAAGAAAAATTAAAACGAAAGACAAATATTATAAATGAAGTGAAATCTACTTAAAATATTGTACTACAAATAGTGTAGTACAAAGAAAAATTGGAAAGATTCTATCAGTATCCGAATTGAATTCTATTGTATATCTATATAAATAAAAAAAAAAAGGCGGTTATTTTATTGATTTGTTCTACAGAAAAGGAACTCCCTATTATTTGAGGAAAAGAAAAAGAGATTATCCCTTATGTCAAAAAAAAAAAATAGAGAAAAAAGCCGGCTATCGGAATCGAACCGATGACCATCGCATTACAAATGCGATGCTCTAACCTCTGAGCTAAGCGGGCTCTCAGAACACAAATTGTACATTTATGAGAATTCTTTCCTAAACTACTGGGATCCAAGTTATTAACTATTGAATATTAGCTCTTCATAACACACAATTACTTGATCATAACATAATCAAAGAAATATAAACATACAAAAAAGATATAGAATATCCCCTATTTCTTTGATATTCTAGTATATAACATATCATAATAATCGGAATAATTTGAAGATACGAATCAAAATTATTTGAATTACCAGTTACCTAGAATACTCTTTTTATCCATTTATCTAAGAATTCAGAATTTATAAAATTTGATCCATAAAAAAGAATTGGATAAACAAGAATTTTCATTCATATAGTAAGATTCTCTTTTTTTCTTTTTTAATTGAATCCCATTTTGGAATATTTTTCATTTTGAAATTTTCTATTCTTTATTCTATTTTTATTAGTGTCGTCAAAAAAATCCATTTCAAAATGAAGTTGACAGACAATACAAAACGAGGTATACTGAAAATAACAATATGAGATTAGTGTCGAATCAAAAAAATCCATTTCAAAATGAAGTTGACAGACAATACAAAACGAGGTATACTGAAAATAACAATATGAGATTAGTGTCGAATCAAAATGGGGCGTGGCCGAGTGGTAAGGCGACGGGTCTTGGGCCCGGATTCGAAGGTTCGAAACCTTCCGTCCCAGGGGCCGGGGGGAACTAATTCCAGTTATTCAAGATAAACAACTATACGTTTATGGATAATTGGGGATCCTCTTGGCCCACATCTACTGTACCCCAAGCAATCAAATTACTCAGTACAGTAGATGTAGATTTTTTTTGATCAAAATAGTAAAGGACGGAAGTGAGTTTCTTTTTTTTGATTTTGAAGGGTCAAGTAGCTTATTCCAGTTTTTCAAGATAAACAACATCCCCTAACTAGCAAGATAAACAACATCCCCTAACTAGCAAGATAAACAACATCCCCTAACTAGCAAGATAAACAACATCCCCTAACTAGCAAGATAAACAACATCCCCTAACTAGGCGTTTATGGATACTCTTGGCCCACAATTACTGTACTGAGTAATAGAATTGATCGCTTGGAGGACAGTAGAAAGCTTTGAATAGTACACGATCAAAATACTGAGGGAGCTCAGTGAGTTTGGATGGACAGGACAGCGGGTATTGAATTTTATAACTATTCTCATTTTTATATTAGAATAGTTATAAAATTTGATATTCAAATATCAATTATACTTCTTTTTTTTTTCCCATAACGAGTTGGTAAAAAGAAACAATTATCGTCCTTTGTTTTTTGATTCATTTTGATGATCCGCGATCATAGGACGAAGACGGTTCCTTTACCATTCTGTCGAAATGGTGTATTCTATTTGTACAGATACAGATATGGTGGGGGGGCACATTCAATCTCGGTTTTCCGTGAATTGTCAATTGTTCTTCTTATCGCGGAGTAGAGCAGCTTGGTAGCTCGCAAGGCTCATAACCTTGAGGTCACGGGTTCAAATCCCGTCTCCGCACCATTTTGGATCAAAATTGGAATTCACTATTTGATATTATTGAAAATAGAAAGAAATGTACTATTCAATACATAAGCAACGGCGGATAGCGGGAATTGAACCCGCGTCTTCTCCTTGGCAAAGAGAAATTATACCATTCAACTATATCCGCGTTTTTCTTTTTATTGTACTTTAGACTTTATATATTGTACTTTAGACTTGATATATCATATCAATTCGATTTGTGCAGAGCTGTGTTTCATATCTATCTATTAGGAGTGAGCAATAAAAGTTGAAATCTATATCTATTTTATATAGAATAGATAAAGACTCGCTCGGGATTATGAAAAGTTATTAATCCTAGCGATTCTATTTCGATACTGTTTCGATAAAAAAATGATAATAAAATGACTATACATCTATTGTATTTTAATGGAAATCGAGGGAAAAAGATCTATGGAAAGAGAGTGGTTCAATTCAATGCGGTTTAATAGGGGCTTAGAATACAGGTGTGGTTTAAGTAAATCAATAGAGAGTTTTGGTCCTATTGAAAATAACGGTGAAAATGAAGACCCCTCTATTTTCACGGATATGGATAATAACATTCAAAGTTCGACGAACAATAGTGAAAATTCTAGTTACAGCCATGATGATTTTTTAGTAGATGACAACAACATACAGAGTTGTCTATCTGAGAAAACTTTAATCGTTAGTGATAGTGATAGGAATAGTTATTCCATATCTTTTGATATTGAAAATCAAATTTTGGAGATTGAAAATCTGAATTCTAAGAGGATAATGGAGGATTACTTTGAGAGGTATTTGAAGGGGATAATGGAGGATTACTTTGAGAGGTATGTTCGTTCTCAAATCGGTAATGATACAACTGAGAGTGATTTGACTCAATTCGAAAAGGATGATGATACAAATGAGAGTGATTTGACTCAATTCGAAAATTCTAATGATACAACTGAGAGTGATTTGACTCAAATAGAAAATTATTTTTATTATTATGATGATACAACTGAGAGTGATTTGACTCAATTTGAAAATGATGATGATACAAATGAGAGTAAATTTGTTCCAAAAGAGCGTCCATTTGTTCCAATAGACTATTCGGATCCTAATTGTATGGCAAAATTGAAGCATTTATGGGTTCAATGCGAAAGTTGTGATTTATTAAATTATCGTAAACATTGTAAATCCACCACCATGTTTATTTGCGAACACTGTGGAGATCATATGAAAATGGGCAGTTCAGATAGAATCGAACTTTTGATTGATCCAGGTACTTGGAATCCTATGGATGAAGACATGTTTTTTGTGGCTCCCATTGGATTTCATTCGGAAGACGAACCTTCTACGGAAGACGAACCTTCTGAAGAAGACGAAGCTTATCCTTATGAAGAAGACAAACCTTCTGAAGAAGACGAAGCTTCTAGGAAAGACGAACCTTCTACGGAAGACGAAGCTTCTAGGAAAGACGAACCTTCGACGGAAGACGAACGTTATCCTTATGAAGAAGACGAACCTTATGAAGACGTGGAACCTTATGAAGATTATCTTGATTCTTATCAAGACAGGACAGGATTACTGGATGCGGTTCAAACAGGCACAGGTAAACTAGATGGTGTTCCTGTAGCAATAGGTATTATGGATTTTAATTTTATCGGGGGTAGTATGGGATGCGTAGTGGGTGAGAAAATAACTCGGTTGATCGAATATGCTACCAATCAACGTTTACCTCTTATTATAGTATGTGCGTCCGGAGGAGCACGTATGCAAGAAGGAAGTTTGAGCTTAATACAAATGGCTAAAATTTCTTGTGCTTTATATAATTATCAAATCAATCAAAAGTTATTCTATATAGCGATACTTGCATCTCCTACTACTGGTGGGGTAACAGCTAGTTTTGGGATGTTGGGGGATATCGTTATTGCCGAACCAAATGCTTACATTGCATTTGCGGGTAAAAGAGTCATTGAAGAATTGTTGAAAATCGAAGTGCCTGAAGGTGTCCAATCGGCTGAATTTTTATTCGAAAAAGGCGCATTTGATTCAATCGTACCACGTCCTTTTTTAAAGGAGTTTTTAAGTGAGTTATTTCAGTTCCATGGTTTCTTTCCTTTGACTGAAAATGAAAACTAATGCAGACTCTCATTTGATTGATGTTTTTCAATTTTTAACTTTTAATATCATAAATAAATAAATATTCTCTTTTGATACAAAAATCAAATGAGAACACACAAGAGTAAAGTAATAAGATACGAATAAAAAAGAAAGATTCATTATCATGGACATATTTCTTGTAGAAATAGACGGCAAAATGAATTTCGTTCGACATTCCTTATCTTTAATTCAATATCAAAATTAATGAAATATCAAAATTATTAAAATGAAAGATTTTTATTCTTAATAAATATTATTCCATTTTTTTGATTCTATTCTATACTCCATATGAATATATATATTCATATCTATTTTTGAAATTAGACTATACATATAGCTATACATAGTCTAATTTCAAAAATAGACTTAGTATAAGTCTCTATGAATTCTAGTGATTCTAGACTATCTTTCTTACAATATAAGAAGAATCCAAATATGAATCTAACAATCAACAAAAAAGAACAGGTACAAATATGAAATTGAGGTACCCCATTTTATGATAAACTTACCATCCCTTTTTGTTCCTTTAGTAGGCCTAGTATTTCCGGCAGTTGCAATGGCTTCTTTATTTCTTCATGTTCAAAAAAACAAGATTTTTTAGATACCCCAAGTTTCATATATTTGTGAAAATAAGGTTCAATTTTTTAGTTTGGATTTGTTATTTTGTTCCATTTTAACTATTGCCTTCAATAAAAAACAAAAGAAAAGTACTAATATTATATAAGCCTTAAGAAGATAAGGAGGATTTCATAGAACAACAAAAATAGGAATCTAACAATCAACAAAAAAGAACAGGTACAAATATGAAATTGAGGCACCCATTTTATGATAAACGTTTATGTGTTTTTAGTGGACCTTGGATTAATTGTAATGTCTGCTTTATTGGTTCATGTTCCAAAATTCATTAGTTGGGGGTCAGAAAAACATGGTTGTCGTTCACAAGACGCATGGCTTGACATTGTACCGGGGTCCCGAAAAATTATCAATTTCTTCTGGGCTTCTTTCACTCTTTTAGGTTCATTAGGGGTTTTCTATATTTCAGTTTCCAGTTATTATGGGAGGGATTTTTTCTCTTTCATTTCGTCCGAATTTGTCATTCCTTTTTTGCCACAAGGGGTCACGCTTACTTTCTATGGAATTGCAGGTCTCTTTCTAAGTTTACATTGGTGGCTTCTCATTTTTTGGAATGTGGGGAGTGGCTATAATTTTTTCGATAAAAAAAACAGAATGGTATGTTTTTTTCGTTACGGATTTCCTGGAACATATCGTCGTATTTTTCTCCGAGTTCGTATGGAAGATATTCAGTCCCTCATACTACAAGCTAACCCAGAACCTAGCAGTGGTGTCCTTTATATGCAAACCAGAGAACAGGGGACCATTCCCTTGACTCCTGTTGATGATAGGACTCCACGCAACGTTATACAAAAAGGTTGGGACTTGTCCAGATTCTTGAGTGTACCAATGGAAATCGTTCCATATTCTTGAGTCTACCAATGGAAATCGCTGTATCCAAAAAATTTCATTTTTTATTCATAGCTTTTGAAACACTTTTTTTCTTCTTCATTCAAATTGGCAATGGCTTATTTCGTTTTCTTATTTGATTTCTGTATTCTTTTGTATTCTTTTTTCAAATGGAAGATAAAACAAACGAACCTCCAAATTACAAATAAAAAAGCGAGAATAGCTTCTCAATTTAGATTCAAAAATGATCAATTTATATATTCTAGGCTAAGGTCTCTAACTTGTATTTACTTGTAATATTTTCCTTGATAGAAAGATTATTATTATCTATATATAGTTGAAAAATGAGATGAAACTGAGTTCATTAAAAACGAAAAATGGCCAAAAAGAAAGCATTCAATCTCCTTCTATGTCTTACATCTATAGTCTTTTTGCCCTGGTGGATCTCTTTTACATTTCAGAAAAATCTGGAATCTTGGATTACTTATTGGTGGAAAACGGAAGAATCCGAAATTTTCTTGACTACTATTCAAGAAAAAAGTTTTTTCAAGAAATTACTAGAGTTCAAGGAACTGTTCCTCTTGGATGAAATGCTAAAGGAATACCCGGAAACACGTTTACAAAACCTTCGTATCGAAATCTACAAAGAGACCATCCAATTGATCGAGACGAACAACCAAGATCGTACCCATACGATTTTGCATTTCTCTACAAATATAATATGTTTCCTTATTCTCAGTGGTTATTCTATTAGGGGTAATCAAGAACTCATTATTCTTAATTCTTGGGTTCAAGAGTTTCTATATAACTTAAGTGACACAATAAAAGCTTTTTTTATTCTTTTAGTAACTGATTTATGTACAGGATACCATTCGACTCATGGTTGGGAACTAATAATTGAGTATGTCTCTAAAGATTTTGGATTGACTCCGAATGATAAGATTCTATCTGTTCTTGTTTCGATTTGTCCAGTCATTTTAGATAGTATTTTTAAATACTCCCTTTTCTATTATTTAAATCATGTATCTCCGTCGCTTCTAACGCATTATTATTCAATGAAGCGCTGAAAAAACGACCCACTGATCCAATTCTAAAATTTGTTTTTTTTGTATATAAAAAAAAGCTAAACATTCGAAATTGAACTTATTCATTTTTGTTTTACTCGTATTCTTCCTATAGTATAGGAAAAGAATTGGAAGAAATAGCAGAATCATGGATAGGGAACTGTGCCAGTAACCTACCTAATCTTATTGTAGAAATTTTCAGGATCAATGATTGGACCATGCAAACTAGAAATGCTTTTTCTTGGATAAAGAAAGAGATTACCCGATCCATTTCCGTATTGCTCATGATATATATAATAACTCGAGCACCCATTTCAAATGCATATCCTATTTTTGCCCAACAAGGTTATGAAAATCCTCGAGAAGCTACCGGCCGGATTGTATGTGCTAATTGCCATTTAGCTAATAAGCCCGTAGATATTGAGGTTCCACAAGCGGTACTTCCCGATACTGTATTTGAAGCAGTTGTTCGAATTCCTTATGATATGCAAGTGAAACAAGTTCTTGCTAATGGTAAAAAGGGGGCTTTGAATGTAGGAGCTGTTCTTATCTTACCAGAGGGTTTTGAATTGGCCCCTCCTGATCGTCTTTCGCCCGAGATTAAAGAAAAGATAAGTAATTTGTCTTTTCAAAGCTATCGTCCCACAAAAAAAAATATTCTTGTGATAGGCCCCGTTCCTGGGAAAAAATATAGTGAAATTACTTTTCCTATTCTTTCTCCAGATCCCGCTACGAAGAGAGATGTTTACTTCTTAAAATATCCTATATACGTAGGCGGGAACAGGGGAAGGGGTCAGATTTATCCCGACGGAAGCAAGAGTAATAATAATGTTTATAATGCTACAGCAACGGGTGTAGTAAACAAAATAATACGAAAAGAAAAAGGTGGATACGAAATAACGATAGTAGATGCATCAGATGGACGTGAAGTGATTGATATTATACCGCCAGGACCAGAACTTCTTGTTTCAGAGGGTGAATCTATCAAACTTGATCAACCATTAACGAGTAATCCTAATGTGGGTGGATTTGGTCAGGGGGATGCAGAAATAGTGCTTCAAGATCCGTTCCGTGTCCAAGGTCTCTTGCTCTTCTTGGCATCTATTATTTTGGCACAAATCTTTTTGGTTCTTAAAAAGAAACAATTTGAGAAGGTTCAATTGTCTGAAATGAATTTTTAGGAATGTGAATTTATC